ATGAATTCGGGTCAATTGAATCTCAACTGTTCAAATAAAGTTTGTCTCTTGAAGAAGTAAATGAGTTATATTGAGTTCTATTCTATTAGAATAGAAATATGTTAGAATAGAAATATTTTTAATATTAAACAATGTTAAATGTAATTTAACATTGTTTAATGTATATATATATATATGATATGTTATCATATGTGTTTTTTTATTCCTTACTTGACAACAGTAAGAAATTAAGTAATAAACTGAGAAAAAGAAAAATCAATAAAAAAAAAGAAGAATAAAAAAGAAATAGTAAATTAAATTATAATAAATGGCACTTCGATCATAGGAATGATAATGGAAATTTCTCTTGTTGTTGTTGCTTCAATAACAAGTATTTTTGATTGCTATAAATTCCAAATTAAATCGTTTGATCTATGAAGGATTCATTGGAATAAAAGAAGAAATGTCCCGGCCAGTACTTAAGCAGATCAGGCCGGGAGAATAAACCTTTCGTATAAAATCAAAGAACTAAGATATTCTTTCTATTGAGGAGATCCATTTTGAGTCATTATCTATATTGAATTCCTGATCAATTGCTTTTTTCTATCTTTTTCTTATTTTTCTTATACATATTTTATACATATTTTCTTATACATAATATATTTATACTATATATAAATATTTAGTATAAATATATACCTTTCTTTTTATTTTATTTAAATTATTTAAATATTAAATACTTTGTTTAAGTTTAAATAAGTTTAAATTTAAATAACTATTTAAATAATTTCTATTATTTGTTAGAATATTTTATAGAATATTTCAGAATATTTCTAATTTCTATTTTAATAATAGAATTATATAATAAAATAAATAATAATAAAGTTAAATAAGATTAAATAAATAAAAATAAATAAAATGAAAAAAGAAAATAAATAAAAGAAGGTAGATTTTTATCAATCTTTATTTCACGTGTTACATCACATAACAAATTTTAAATTTGGAATTAGGAGAGATGGCTGAGTGGACTAAAGCGGCGGATTGCTAATCCGTTGTACGAATTATTTGTACCGAGGGTTCGAATCCCTCTCTTTCCGCTTTCTCTGATCGCTTGGGATTTTCAAATTCGAAAAGATTCTCATCCCTTGATTTTATCATAGTTAAATGTATGAAACAAATAAGATTAGTAAGAATTAATTTAGAAAAAAGCAAAAAAACTAGAAATTTTTTATTCCTCACGTCCAGGATTGCGTCCTGGATCATTAGATAAGAATCCAAAGATAAAAAGGGAAACAAAGAATATCACTACTGTGTAAACAAAGAGTTTGAGAGTAAGCATTACACAATCTCCAAGATCCTTTTTTTTTTTTGAAAAAGGGGAATAGATTACCTATTTTTTACCACATATACCATTTTATTTGTTTTGACACCCCAAAAAATGAAAAAAAAAAGACTTTTCAAGAAAAGACTTCATTTTATTTTAACGAATTTATTTGTAATAAGATTTTTATTCATTCGTTACCCGAAATTTCTTGTCATATCAATAATTAGGTATTGTGGAGTACCTAATAGTCCATACTCACTGGAAGGTCAGAACGGGTAAAAGGCTGATCCAAATTCATCGCTGTGGTTATTCATTCAATATACAAGAATTTCGATTTTTGAATCGAGGGTTCGTAATGTAAGACTTATCTGATCTTATCAATTTTGAGAATTTTTTTATCGAATGCATCATCAATTTAGCAGAGTATTAAAGATTTCATCGAAAACTTACAGCGGCTTGCCAAACAAAGGCTAAGAGAAAAAAGAGTACAGGTATGACAGGCATAACATCTACGATTGGATTGAAAATGGCATAAGCTTCGGGCAATTTGGCGAATAAAAAACTACTCGAATAAAGGACAGAATTAAGACAGATACCGATTAAACTAAAGATATTAAGCATAACAAGCATTTCATTTCGTTCTTGTGGATTAGAAAATTTTGAGTTATTTTTATATTATAAGGGAAAAATGAAAAAGGCAGATCAAGAAATCCTTCTTTTTCTTCGGTTCGGACTCTCCCAAATAAAAAATCCCTCCCCTCATTATCATTCTAAAATGAGAATATAAGGAATTCGGCTTTCATACAATATTTTAATTGAATTTTATGTAATGATCAATGAATTTTTTTGATTCTATATCTACATGTCTTGAATCCTAGCAACAAAATATCCCATATGGTTTTATGTATTTGGGTTGGGATTGACGAATAACCAATACCAATATTACTGTTGATTAGTATCGAATAGAAATCAAAATGGGGCGTGGCCAAGCGGTAAGGCTGCGGGTTTTGGTCCCGTTATTCGGAGGTTCGAATCCTTCCGTCCCAGATCGTTTTTCATGAAACGAGAGATGGGATCACACTGCATTCCACATGAAACAAGAATTTGTTAAAGGGAAAAATTTTTTCTTATTAATTTTCAGAATGGTTCTAAGAATCATATCTGAGAATTCGTTTGGTTTCTCACAAACGGAATCAAGTGTCAAATGTGAGTAAAATTGAATATCTTTATTTTCATTCAAAAAAGAGATTTTTGGCCTATTATATCATAAACATTCAGGATATGCTCGTACTACTCATATTCATTTCATATTCATTTTGAAGTTAGTTTCTTAGAGAAACTTTATGTCCCATATCTAATACCTATGAAATGGGAATTATCACATGATGCATTCTGAATCACAATGTGAGAGAAAGACCTCTCTATTCCCTTTCCCCAAACCTAAAGTCAAGTCAATAAAAAGAAAATAAATGATATCCCATCCAATTCCACATAGAATGTAAAGATTAAAGAGTGGGGAGTTTTGAATTTCATCACAGGTCTTAAAACTTCTAATTAAAGTTGGGTTGGCGCGGTAAAAGAAAAAAAAAATAGGAAAAACAGATTGATCTGGACCTTATTTTTTTGTATCTTAGATATTATCTGGTTCAAATGAACCATTGTAAATCAATGTAATGTAGTGATTGGGGATAAATTCGTATATTTCATGTACTTGACTTTAGAATTGATCGAAAATTCTTGAATTTGAAGTAAAACAAAATCTGTATAAAAAACAAGGCCTATGCCTATATGATATATATTATGTATTTTTATTGTATTGTTGTATTTCAGTAACAAGGGCTTTTCGGTTAAGTGAAAAGGATCTGTGATTTATAAAATATCTATAATTAAAATTACCCCGGCTAAGGTAAGAACTCTTAGTTGTATATGATGGATCCGAAAAGATCATACTTCTCTGATTCTTGATTCAGATTTTCTATTTCAGATGAAAGAAAGAATAACAATAACGTAAGGAACTTAATTTTTTTTTCTTGATTGGTACTGGAAGAAGTATTAGAAATCTATATTATCAAAAGTTCGACTTTTTCGGGTCATTGGAATAGCTTATTTGGTTACTAATTGATTTGATTTCGGGATTGTAAATAATTAGTATTCTACTATAGAAACAGAAACCTCTTTTGGAGGTTTATAGTTTATTTGTTCGAGAAAACTGGATCCTTCATGATTGATCGTCTCGAACAATCTGTTGAAGATGTAAATAATAAAATAAGTCTTAAGCAAACTCGTTTATTCGTCTTATTTATATTTATAAATAAATATTTTCATTCATATGATATAATATGGGGTTAAATTCAAAAAATTCGATCCTTGCTGACCCTTATCCGGATAAATACTTATTTATCCGTAGATAGAAAGTATGGACTATTATATACCGGTTGAACCAATGACTATTCATGATTTTATATTGAATCAATTCCATACCGCTTTGAAATTTCAATTAGAGGAATGTTATGGTAAAACTTCGTTTGAAACGATGTGGTAGAAAGCAACGTGCGACTTGAAGGACATGATCGGCTGTGGATTTTTACATCTGCCATCTTCTATAGTAATGAAGATGCTCTTGGCTCGACATAGTTTGTTCTGTTCTGCCCGGAACCCTATTTGGGTTATAAGTAAATAGTACATGATGAAGCTCGAGAAGAAAGGATTGATTCATTTTTCAAGGGAAAGAATCTAGGGTTAGTGAAAATCAATAAGTTAGACCAACTTTGTAAGTATATCCTCACTATATATAAATTCTAAATCGAAAGGTTCAAATTCAGAACAAGTTTGAAAAGTCAAATTTTTCGAAATTGGTAAAACTATTTCGATGAAAAGTGTATCACAAGGGAATCAATCGTTCGTATTCTATTTATATAGAATATAATAACAAAAAAAGGTATGTTGCTGCCATTTTGAAAGGAATAAGGATCCCCGAGGTAATGTCTAAACCCAATGATTTCACAAAGCAAAGATAAAGGATTCCGAAACAAGGAAACACTATTTTCAATTGTCTCAACAATTGGATCAGATTGAGGAATAAAAATAGATTCGAAATGAGACAAACAAAAGAGTTTAGAGACGGCTCAATAAATGTCTAAGGATTTTCTTGTCAGAATTACCCAACTTGAGTTATGAGTATGAATGAGATTTCTTCCCTTTTCTGTAAGGAAGAAGAAAAAAGTACTCAATTCAAATCATAGTAAAATTCATGATTTTATGGATCCATTTGCTATTATATACAGAAATTAGAATCATTTTTCTCGAGCCGTATGAGGAAAAAACCTCCTATACGTTTCTAGGGGGGGCATTGCTTATTTACATCTATCCCAATGAGCCATCTATCGAATCGTTGCTATTGATGTTCGATCCCGAAGAGAAGGAAGAGATCTTCGAAAAGTAGGTTTTTACGATCCGATAAAGAATCAAACTTATTTAAACGTTCCTGCTATTCTATATTTCCTTGAAAAAGGTGCTCAACCCACAGGAACTGTTTATGATATTTTAAGGAAGGCAGAATTCTTTAAAGAAAGAACTTCGAGTTAATTAAAGGAAAAAACCAAATAGTTAAATAAATAAAATAAAGTAGGGAAGGGTAACTAGTATCTATCCTTGTGTAATTATTTATATTTACACACCATTTTCCTTTTTCTTGCTT